ACTTTAGCTGGATTATTCGTAACTGCATATTTACAATACAGGCGTGGCGATCAGTTGGACCTTTGATTAATTAACATCTCTTTCACATTTTGATTGACCTCCTCCTTTCTTTAATACACAGGAGGTCAAATTCAGATTGCTGCTCAAGTTAGTAAAGCCGTTTCGGTCTAATTTGATCTAAGAAGAACGGAATCACGCTCTGTAGGATTTGAACCTACGACATCGGGTTTTGGAGACCCGCGTTCTACCGAACTGAACTAAGAGCGCTTTCTTATCAGAAAAGAGAAGACTGGAACGAAAGGATTTTTTTGTAACTCCAATACATCTTCTATGACTCTATAGTAGGATAAAAATAGTATGATAAAAATGAAAGAAAAGATTATAGATGCCCAATTTGAATTGATCTCAATTAATCCCTCCTTACTGCTCAAAGGAGAAGTAATAGGTAGGGATGACAGGATTTGAACCTGTGACATTTTGTACCCAAAACAAACGCGCTACCAAGCTGCGCCACATCCCTTCCCTTGGTCTATAATGTCATTGTAGAGAATTTCTGTCTTGTTTTCCATATTGCTCCCCCGTTGCTATATACAATTTATCTGGCCATTTCGTCTTTTTGGTCTCATTTAATTTCAAATTGAATATATATAGAAAGAATATGGAATATATTAGATAGATAATATCTATATTATCTATATAATAGTAAAAGACTTATATACATATGAAATACGGAATGGAATCCATCGTAAAAATAAACGAGTCTTTTTCGGGAATGCTTGGGGATGCATTTTTTCCGTTTTAAGAAAAAAATCTTATTTACCGGATCACTGTACCCTTCCATTTGGATTAGGAATTCGGTGGACAACTATAACTATAAGTGGTCCTTAACCTCATATGCATCTGATCATATATGTATTACTATTATCTACTCCAATAAAATATGTATTCGAATAAATAAAAGAAGGAGGTTTTTCAATGCGAGATCTAAAAACATATCTCTCCGTGGCACCGGTACTAAGTACTTTATGGTTCGGGTCTTTAGCAGGTCTATTGATAGAGATTAATCGTTTTTTCCCGGATGCGCTGACATTCCCCTTTTTTTCATTCTAGTTATTGACATCGGAAGGAATAACGAAGATTAGAGCTATAATTAAATAGCTGTGATTTTCTCTTCCTCTTTTCTCTTTTTTCCCTTTTTTGTTTGTTTAGAATAAGGGAGGAAAGAGAAAGAATAAAAGTGGATTCGCCAACTGCGAGACTCGAATTCAAGTTTGAATTCAATAATGAAATATTCTTATTGTACTCTGGTTTGAAAGATAGTTTTTCAGTAGTTGTATATTATTCACTATAATTGAGTATTGATATTGATTGCAGCGAAATCTTTCATAATTGAATTTCAAATTAGTCACTTCTATTTTTTCTTTCCTTTCTTCTTCTTCTTCGTTTCGGATTGAAAATAGAAGCGTTGAGTCAATCAAAAGTCCAAGGGAGGTTCATGGCCAAGAGTAAAGATGTCCGAATAACGGTTATTTTGGAATGTACCAGTTGTGTCCGAAACGGTGTTAATAAGGTATCAACGGGCATTTCCAGATATATGACTCAAAAGAACCAGCACAATACGCCCAATCGATTGGAATTGAGAAAATTCTGTTCCTATTGTTACAAACATACGATTCATGGGGAGATAAAGAAATAGATGGAACCTTGCGTGTGACCCTTTCAAGGAAGGGGAAAAATGACATTATATATAACATATATAAATATAAACAAACCAAAATCCTCTTTATTTCTTCTTTTCTAAAATTCAAATTCATTTTAGATTCGACCGAAATAGGATTTTGGGGATAAGGAATAAACTAAGCAAACCATGTATAAATCCAAGCGACCCTTTCTGAAATCCAAACGACCCTTTCTGAAACCCAAGCGACCCTTTCTGAAATCCAAGCGATCTTTTCGTAGGCGTTTGCCCCCAATCCAATCGGGGGATCGAATTGAGTATAGAAACATGAGTTTAATTAGTCGATTTATTAGTGAACAAGGAAAAATTTTATCTCGACGAGTGAATAGATTGACCTTGAAACAACAACGATTGATTACTATTGCTATAAAACAAGCTCGTATTTTATCTTCGTTACCTTTTCTTAATAATGAGAAACGATTTAAAAATAAGGAGAAACGGTTTAAAAATAATCAGAAACGATTTAAAAATAATCAGAAACGATTTAAAAAAAACGAGAAGCAATTTAAAAATAATGAGAAACAATTTAAAAATAATGAGAAACGATTTAAAAATAATGAGAAACAATTTAAAAATAATGAGAAACAATTTAAAAGAACCGAGTCGACCGCTAGACCTACGGGTCTTAGAACCAGGAAGAAATAGACTTACTCTTTCTTTACTTGAATCAAAATTCCAACCCGAACTCAAAGGCAGATTGAGGTTTTGCTCGAAAAACTCGAGCATCTACATTTGATTATCGTGTCGTAAGAAAAAAAGAATTGGGGAAGAAGAAATCTTTTTTTTATTGAGTGTGTTCATTCATTTTGACTCCTTTCTCATATTTTATCATATTCTATCAATTATCCATTTTTACTCTACCCTCCCGGAGTTCATTCTCCGGGGAACTCTGTTTAAATTATTCCTGCGGATTCTTTCCAATCTACCTTTTTTATGATCTCGTTAGAAATAATAGAAATGGAATTCTTATTTGAGATAGCTATTTGTGCAAGTATTTTACGATTAAGAAACAACTGTTTCTTGTACAGATCGTGTATTAATCTACTATAACTATAGGATACCCACATTTCGCGAATTACTGCGTTTATTCGAGTGATCCACAAACGACGGAAATTTATCTTTTTCCTATCCCTATCCCGATGTGCCGAATCCAAAGCTCTTATTTCCTGTTGACTCATTGTTCGAGTAAGTCTTGAATGAGCCCCTTGAAAGCCTGATACAAAGGAACGCACTTTTGTTCTACGTCTCCGAGCTGTATATCCCCGTTTAGTTCTGGTCATTGAATAAATGAAACTTTGACGAATACCGAATGGATTTCCCTTCTTTCAGTTATTCTTTGTCCCTTTTCTAGTCTATTAATAACAAAACAGATTTTCCAATGTATAAACTAAAAATTCCAATGGCTTTGGCTACTATAACCTTCCCAACCACAATTTTTTCTTTTTCTAGGCATTTCACTTAGAAATAAGAAGTTGTATTCTATTAGGTATCAAAAATAGAGTCAATAAAAAATAAATAGAAATGGATAAAGAAATAGTGGATTCCATCGTTTCTATGGTTACTTCTTAAACGGTGAGGTCTTCTCTATACACCGGAGCCTTTACCTTAATACTTAATTTAATCAACCTTATTGGTAACTTGTATAGTTCACATTCTTTGGCTCTACCCATGAATTATCCAGTAATAGGTCTTTCACAACGAGATCTACCTATACAGTAACGGTATTTTATTAGGAAGGTTGGCTGGGTAGCTGACCATGTTAGTCCGTTCTTGCACGGAGCATAATCTTTCTGTTTTTTAACTAAGATTTCCTCCGCTTAATGGATAATCATTTGCTACCAATGGAGAATTGCTTCTCATCTTAATCTTAAATTGAGATGATTGGGGTTGCACCAATGGAAACCATAAATTTCATACACAATAGAGGGATATGATAGATTTTCTTATTTTTAGTTTTTAGGTAGTGAATGGAATTCGTTTTTACATTCTATCCTTTTTACATTCTATCCTATTCATAGGGGTGGATCATTGATACTGGAAAAATAGGTTTCTTTTGTCCCAGCTCATGATCTGAACGAGTCGCACATACACCCTAGTACACGTTCCTCGACGCTGAGGGCATCCCCGAAGGGCGGGGGATTTTGTGACATTTCTGATTGGCTGTCTTGTATTTCTAATAAGTTGTTTAATAGTTGGCATGTTGAATCATATACATAATGGGCTGGTTTAGATCGACCCTAACCGCATGAGTATGAATTGCTTATATTTAATATTCTATTAAACTTAAACTCAGTTAAGAAGATAAAACCTCAAATCGCAAATTTGCTCGAAATCGGGCTATTGCACTACAAGATCAACAATTCCATAAGCTTCTGCTTCTGTTGCTGACATAAACAAATCTCTGTCCATGTCCGCCCATAGAATTGCGAAGGGCTTGCCCGTTCTTTGTGCATAAACCCGTGTGATGCTTTCACGCATTTCTAGTATGGCTCCTATTTCCAGGACAAAGTCTCCCGTTGGTGCCCGAAAAAAAGCACTAGCAGGTTGATGGATCATTACCCTGATGATACAACATAATAAAGGGTTCCTATATTTCTCATATAAGCAGAAGGGGAAGAGAAAAGAAAGATAAAGAAGAAAAAAAGATAGAATTGAACAACCGTACGGGCATCTTTTGTGCATTGCATACGGCTCTACACGAAAATGGGCCTTTACCTTCCATCAAGGAAAGAGAAACTGTAGGATCTATCAGACCCAGATCCAGATCGGTAAATGATCAAAGTACCACCCTTCTTTTCGAAGGGGTTCAAAAATACTATGATGGCTCCGTTGCTTTATATATTATTATTTTTGTCTGTGATTCAGCAATCCCAAAGTTTCTTTTTGATCTGATTAAATAAAGAAAAAATCTTGTTTTTTTCACACGGGGACGGGCTCTTAACAATATTTATGTTATGAAAGAGTGTGAAAAAAAAAGTTTGTGACGCTGAACTCCGATAGAAAAAATCGGAAATACCTCCTATCTCATACTACTCCCTCGATACATAATCTAATGTTTTGAAAAAAAAACTTTCTTATATCGAATTCAAAGTGCCATGCTATTTTTACTTAATACTCATATTTCATATGGCGAAGGCATAGTCTTCTTTTTTCTCTCAAATAAAAAACCCATTGGCGCCAAGCGTGAGGGTATGCTAGACGTTTGGTAATTGTTCCTCCGACCAAGATAAAAGATGCCATTGAAGCGACTACTCCCAGAGCC